GTTACAAAGAACTTCAAGACATTATAGCTATCCTCGGGTTGGACGAATTATCCGAAGAGGATCGTTTAACCGTAGCACGAGCAAGAAAAATTGAACGTTTTTTCTCCCAACCCTTTTTCGTAGCAGAAGTTTTTACCGGTTCTCCGGGAAAATATGTTGGTTTAGCAGAAACAATTAGAGGGTTTAAATTAATCCTTTCGGGGGAATTAGATGGTCTTCCTGAGCAGGCTTTTTATTTGGTAGGTAACATCGATGAAGCTACCGCGAAGGCTATGAACTTAGAAATGGAGAGCAAATCGAATAAATGACCTTAAATCTTTGTGTACTGACCCCTAATCGAATTGTTTGGGATTCCGAAGTGAAAGAAATCATTTTATCTACTAATAGTGGACAAATTGGCGTATTACCAAACCACGCTCCTATTGCTACAGCTGTAGATATAGGTATTTTAAGAATACGCCTTAACAACCAATGGCTAACGATGGCTCTGATGGGTGGTTTTGCTAGAATCGGTAATAATGAGATCACGATTTTAGTAAATGATGCAGAGAAGGGTAGTGACATTGATCCCCAAGAAGCTCAACAAACTCTTGAAAACGCGGAAACTAATTTGAAGAAAGCTGAAGGTAAGAGACAAACAATTGAGGCAAATCTAGCTCTCAGACGAGCTAGGACACGAGTAGAGGCTATCAATACAATTTCATAATTCGTTTGTGTACCCGACTAAGCAAAAGAGATTTTGTTTCTAAGTTCTTTTGAACTGCCAATTGAATACAATCAAATAGAATCCAGTGAAATTAAATTCTGATGCAAATGTCAATTAATTTAAGAGATGAATATAAAAACTTATTAGATACCGTTGACTCTGCTATCTAATAAGTTCTACCTACTATTGGATTTGAACCAATGACTCCTGCCGTATGAAAGCAATACTCTAACCACTGAGTTAAGTAGGTAATTTATTATGACAAAGAGAAACAAACGGGACCCATCCCGTCGATGGATTATAAATGGAATATTATTTATAAGCAATATCAATCAAAAAGATCAAAGAGCTATGATGTTGGATCGTAGAATATTCATCTTGACAAGAAATTATCTAGATAATAAAATATGTATTACAAGCACAAGGGCTATAGCTCAGTTGGTAGAGCAACTCGTTTACACGTGCGCCAATGTTTTTCAGAGAAGTCCATCATGTAATCAAAAGATTTGATCTTCTTGAGAAATCAATGTCTTACTCCATGACTTTGAGGGAACAATAGCCTGACAAAAGGTTCGGTGCCTATTTAGTTATGTGCCAAAGAAACCGGGCCTTTGATTTGAGATATTGATAGGGTGAATATTCAGTTTATTCAATGCTAGGCAGAATGAGCACAAGGACTTCAAAATAATCTCTTTTCATCCTATGAGCTTTAAGGTGTATAAAGTTGCATATTTTATGCTTTAAGCAGAGCCGATAGAGACTCTATTTAACTTAGGTTGATCAAGGCCATAGCAGACCTACGTCAAGATAACCCTTCTTTGAAACACTTTGGCAGTGCTCCTAGATCAGTAATGAATCAAAGGGCATGGAACCATCTCCTTAATCTTTCTTTCAAAAAAAAAAAATATGGCAGACTAGCTGATATTTCTATTAGTTAATGAAAGAGCCCAATGCAAAAAACTGCATGTTGGGTTTTTGAAATAGTTCGACTCATTTTGATAATAAAAAGTTTGATCTGTTTTACCGAGAAGGTCTACGGTTCGAGTCCGTATAGCCCTAAATGAAATAAAATGATACAAAAATTTTATAGTTGTCATTTCCGTATTCTTTTCTTGTTTGGAATTGTGGAGTGACTTGTTTTATCGAAAAAAAAATCTATTTCCATAAGTTCGCTCACGGAGATTATTTACAGCAGAGCATACAAATGAAAACAAAAACGCATGTCAATAGATCCAAGCAGTAGTCTTATAATTTCGGATAAACAAACCCATTTTTCTTCATTAATCTTTGTATTGGTAAATTAATTACCTATGAATTTTCCTGTGCACAATCGCGGAATTGGTGATACTTTTTTGTATATCTACCCAATTCTGATGGATTTTGGGAGTCAAAATCCTAATATGAGCCCGCTAAAAAAAAAAAATTATAACTTTTCGTATAAACATTGTCAAATAGGCTTTTTGATTGGTATACCGTACCTAGTAAAACAGAAAACAAGTAGGTTTCTCTTTTTGTATCCAATCAAAAAAGTGTACTATTCTATTTATTTCTATATAGATATACCACCACCAATACATTATAAACACTTAGATAGATAATCCTAGGAATTTTACTACACATGATTACTTTCTTCTATTTTTTAGAGTAAGTATAACGGAAATAAGATTCCAGGCAATAAATCTTGAAATGAGACATGTACGATAGCAACCAAAGAAAACTAGATGGTTCGATTAAACCGAATTGTTGTTTTGACTAAACAGTGAGGGGTGACTTGAAAATTCCAATGTGAATCAA